TAAAAATCTTAGAATTTTTATTCATTTTTAAATTTGCAGTTTAATGTTAATAAGATTTTTACGCGATAATATGTTTACATCTATTTAAAATAAGGGTCGACGTCCGGCTGTCTCATTTATTGACTTATCTAGTCGTAACAAAGGGTCATACTAAGTCCAACTCACATTTACTAACTAATAAATTCGGAGAAAAAGAGATAGATGAAGGCATCTAGCTCAAAATCCTAACTGACTCAAAACACGGGGAGAATGGCGCGTAAAATTTAGCATAACTTCTCTTTTATAAGCAAAATAAACCGATAGACATGAGTTTGGCAAAAAAAAAAAAATAAAACGATAAAAATATAATTAATTTATATAGGTTATGTTCAATGTTAGCCAAAAAAAAAATTCAATTTGGCAGATAAATGCAATAAATTTAGAATTTATTTATGAATTTTCAATTGAAATTAGACTTATAGAGAATTATCTCTTTTTTATATTTTCAAAATATATACTTAAATAGTTAAAAAGTCTATTTATTTTAATTCAATGTTAATAAAAAGAAAAAAGAGAAATATAAAAAAGTTACTAATTTTCTTAATATTTCATAAGGATATTCAATAGGTATAGCACCTAAGTAAGTCAACAAAATAAATATATTAATCATTCTTCAAAAAACTAGTTTTTTGAAGAAATTAAAATATAAAGATAATAATTTATTTTTTATAAGAATTGGAAGAATTAAAATAATTAAAATAGATATTATTAAAGCAATTACCCCCCCTAATTTATTAGGAATTGAACGAAGAATTGCATATGCAAATAAAAAATATCATTCTGGTTGAATATGAGGGGGGGTAATTATAGGATTAGCCATATTGAAATTTTCTGCATCTATTAATATATAAGGATATAAAAGAACTATAAAAATAAAAGGTAAAAAAATAATTATTGCTCCTATAATATCTTTAACAGAAAAATAGGGATGGAAAGGCAATTTATCTAGATTTAATGAAATTCCTAATGGATTTGAAGAACCCTTTTCATGAATAAAAATAATATGAATTATAGACAAACCAACTAAAATGAATGGAAAAATAAAATGAAGAGAAAAAAATCGAATTAATGTGTTATTATCAACGGAAAATCCTCCTCAAATTCAGAAAGTAATTGATTGTCCTACATAAGGAATAGCTGAAATTAAATTAGTAATAACAGTCGCCCCTCAAAATGATATTTGACCTCAAGGTAGAATATATCCTAAAAAAGCTGTTGCTATAAGAATAAAAATAATAAAAATACCTGATAATCAAACCTTATAAAAAAAAAAAGAAGAATAATAAATTCCTCGCCCAATATGAATATAAATGAAAATAAAAAATATTGAAGCTCCATTGGCATGGATTCTTCGAATTAATCATCCATAATTTACATCTCGTTGAATATGAGAAATTATTGAAAATGCAGTTGAAATATCACTTGAAAAGTTTATTGCTAAAAAAATTCCTGATAAAATTTGAATTATTAAACAAATTCCTAAAAGTGATCCAAAATTTCATATGTATGAAATACTTGAGGGTGTAGGCAAATTAACTAAGGGATTTATTAACTTTATCATAGGTTTAAAATCTTTTTAGCGGGGAGGAAATTCAATTTAAAATTTTTATCACTACTATTAATGTAATTAAAAGATAGCATATTATTAATAATAATATATTAATAAACATAGGAAAATAAATTTTAATTAAATCTTGCAAATGAAATTTTAATAAAATTTTATTAAAAGAAATAAAGATTAAAATTATAATTCTTATAATTATTGAATTAATATAATTAAAATTTATTTTCTTATTAGGACAAAGTCTAACTATGTATATAAAAATAATTAATATCCCACCTAAAATTAAAAGAATTATAATTAAAGGAATAAATGAATTACAAAAATTATTGTAAAAAAAAAAAGAAATAAAAAAAGTTAATATAATAATTGAAATTAATATTATTATAGGGTGTGATATTGATAAAAAAATAATAATAATTGTAATAATTAATTTAATTATAAACAGAAAATATTATATAATTAGTATAAAAATTTTGGAGATTTTAGGAGAGAAATCTTTTCTGAATACTGTTTAAGGAAAAGTTCAATGATGGTTTACAAAACCATTATTTTAATTAAATTACTTAAACTGACTTATGATAATAATATCATTATTTTTGTATATTATTGGTATTTTTTCTTTAATTTTTAATCGATTTCATTTAATTATAATTTTAATAAGAATCGAATTTATATATATAACTTTAATTTTAATTATTTTTTATTATTTTATTATATTTAACATTTTAAATATTTTTATTTTTTTAATTACAATTGTTTGTGAAGCAGCCTTAGGTTTGAGATTGCTTGTTTTGACAAACAATTTTTACGGAAATGAAATAATTAATTCATTTGATTTAATTAAATGTTAATAATTATTATAAGAATTGCAATTTTATGGGTTGTGTTTTTTATAAAAACTTTTGAAATTATAGTTATTATGTTATTTTCTGTAATTTTATTAATAATAGAAATAACTTTTAAAAATGGGATAACAATTAGAGAATTTTTTTGTTTAGATTTAATAAGAATATTATTAATTATTTTAACCCTTTGAATTTCAATTTTAATAATTATAGCAAGAATTTCTTTGAATGTATTTAAAAATAAAAAATTTATTTTTTATATTAATTTAATAATATTTTTGCTATTTATTTGTTTTTCAGTAAGAAATTTGTTAATATTTTACTTCTTTTTTGAATCTGTATTATTTCCTATTATTATACTAATTTTTGGCTGAGGAAATCAGCCAGAACGACTTCAAGCTGGAGTTTACATAATAATATATACAATTTTTGGGTCATTTCCTATACTTATTATTTTAATTTGTTATTTCAATAAAATAAATTGTTTATATTATCCCTATATAGAATGGATTAGAAGATCACTAGGATTTTTTTTTTTATTTATAATAATGGGATTTTTAGTAAAAATTCCAATATTTTTATTCCATTTATGACTTCCAAAAGCTCATGTTGAAGCACCTATTTCTGGCTCAATAATTTTAGCAGGAATTTTACTAAAATTAGGAATTTATGGAATTTTTCGATTTAAAAGAATTTTTTTAATTGATGTAGTAAACTATTGTGAAATTATTATAATTGTATCAATTTGAGGAAGTGTAATAATTAGATTATATTGTCTTTATCAAACTGATATTAAATCATTAATTGCCTATTCTTCAGTATGCCATATAGGAGTAGTATTAAGAGGAATATTAACATTTTCAAAATTAAGAAGAATAGGATCTCTTTTATTGATAATTGGCCATGGACTTTGCAGTTCTGCTTTATTTTGCATGGCAAACTTAATTTACGAACGTGTTTTTACCCGAAGAATTATTATATTTAAGGGTTTAAAAACAATTTTTCCTTCTCTGGTTCTTTGATGATTTATATTTAGAATTATTAATATATCTGCTCCAATAACAATGAATCTTTTTGGGGAACTATTTTTAAGAATAAGAATTTTAAAAATAAGAATTTTATATTTTATTCCTATTAGATTAATTGTATTTTTAAGAGCTTGTTATTCTATTTATTTATATAGTTATATTAATCATGGGTCTGGATGAATTTTTTGATCTAGGTCATTAATTAAAATTCGAGAGTACAATTTATTATTTCTTCATTTTTTTCCTTTATTTGTTTGATTTTTAAAAATTTCTTTATTTTGTGAATGAATTTAATAAGGTTTAATTAGTTTATATTAAAAATTATAAATTGTGGATTTATAGAAGATAAAAATCATTAAACAATTTTTGTTTATTGAGGAACCTTTTTATTGTTAGTATCATTCATTTTTGTAATCTTGTATTTTTATACATTTAGTTTAAGAAATACAATTGTAATAGAATATTTTATGATTTCAATATTAAATATTGATTTTAAGTTTTATTTTTTGTTTGACTGAATAAGAACTATATTTTCGGCGGTTGTGACAATAATTTCAGGATTAGTAATTATTTATAGAAATAGATATATAAAAAATGAATTGAATAAAAATTCATTTTGTTTAGTAGTATTATTATTTGTACTTTCAATATTATTTTTAATTTTAATACCTAACATTTTTATAATTATTTTGGGTTGAGATGGATTAGGTTTAGTTTCTTATTGTCTAGTTATTTACTATCAAAGAGTAAATTCTTATAACTCAGGAATAATAACTATTATTAGAAATCGAGTAGGGGATGTAATAATTATTTTAGCAATAATCTTTTTCATTAATTTTGGCTCATTTGATTTAATAACAATAACAAAAATTGAACTAATTTGTGGAATTCTAATTTTAATTGCGGGTTTAACAAAAAGAGCTCAAATTCCTTTCTCAGCTTGATTACCGGCTGCAATAGCAGCTCCAACACCTGTTTCAGCATTAGTTCATTCCTCTACACTTGTAACAGCCGGAGTTTATTTATTAATACGCTTTAATTTTTTATTTATGAATAGTTTTTATTCAAATATTTTATTAAAAATTTCTTTGTTAACTTTAATAATATCAGGAATTAATGCATTTTTTGAATGTGATATGAAAAAAATTATTGCTTTTTCTACGTTAAGGCAATTATCAATAATAATAATTTCCTTATCAATTGGAATAATAGAGGTAGCTTTTTTTCATTTAATTTTACATGCTATTTTTAAATCAATGTTGTTTTTGTGTGCTGGATTAGTTATTCATTATTTAAATGGAATTCAAGATATTCGTATATTAGGAAATTTTTTTAATTTTAGACCAATAATTTCTAGATGTATGTTAATTTCAATTTTATCATTAATTGGTTTTCCTTTTATTGGAGGATTTTACTCAAAAGATATAATTGTTGAATTTTTTTTTTTTAAAATAAATAATTGTATATTATTAATTTTTTTTTTGACAGGAATTATATTTACATTTCTTTATTGTTATCGAATAATTTACATTTTATATTTAAAGGGGGTAATGAATTTACATTTTTTGAAATTTAACTTTGATTTTTATATAAATTTTTCTATTTTTATTTTATGTTTACTTATAATTGTAATTGGAAATTTATTATTTTGGTTTTTAAATCCAAATTTTTCTATTGTATTTATTCATATATTTCCAAAGCACATTACTTTAATACTTATAGTATTTGTATTATTTTTTTTCTATAATATTTATAATTTTTCAAATAGAAAAAATTTAAATTTAGATTTTTTCTATAAAATTTGACATCTTTCGTTTTTGTCTAGATATATTGTATTATCAAATAATAAAACTTTTATTAAAATTAGAATAAGAGATTGAACATGAATAGAAACTTTGGGGCCAAAAAATTTTAATTTTTCAATAGCAAATTTTTTAAATTTTAATTATTGAATTGAAAAAAAAAATTTAAGAAAATTAGTAATAATATTATTACTAATAATATTTATATTTATTATTTAAATTTATCTTTATAGTTTAAAAAAAAACATTACACTGAAAATGTAAAAATATTTTATTAAAGATAAATAACTTTTAGTGTAAAAGCACGAAAAATTTTGATTTTTTAGGTGATAAAAATTATTTATCAAAGTTATATTAGTAAAAGTAAATATATTACATGTTTTATCCTATCAAGATAATCCTTTAAATCAGGCATTTTACTTACGCGATAATATGTTTACATCTATTTAAAATAAGGGTCGACGTCCGGCTGTCTCATTTATTGACTTATCTAGTCGTAACAAAGGGTCATACTAAGTCCAACTCACATTTACTAACTAATAAATTCGGAGAAAAAGAGATAGATGAAGGCATCTAGCTCAAAATCCTAACTGACTCAAAGCACGGGGAGAATGGCGCGTAAAATTTAGCATAACTTCTCTTTTATAAGCAAAATAAACCGATAGACATGAGTTTGGCAAAAAAAAAAAAAATGAAGCAAATAATAACAAATAGCTATGAATTGCCTGATAATTTAATTAGGTTACTTAGAAAATCTTTATAAAATTTTTATGAATTTTAAAATATAATAAAAATTGCATCAGAAAATAAAATTTATTTAATAATTAATAATTATTGAGTTTTAAAAAATTTAATTTAGCTAATTTTGTGCCAGCAGCAGCGGTTATACAAAAAAATTTATTTCTAATTTAAGAAAATTAATTTTTAATAAACTCGGGAATATTAGTTAATAAAAAAGGTGAAATTTTTTATTAATTTAAATAAAAAATAAATTGAAAAATTTAAACTTAAACTAGGATTAGATACCCTATTATTAAAATCTTTATGTTGTTAGTAAATAAAATAATGAAAACAAAAAATTATGGCGGTATTTCAAGCTTTTCAGAGGAATTTGCTCTTTAATGGATAAAACACCTAAATCTTACTAAAATTTGTTAAATCAGTTTGTATACCACTATTAAAGTAATAATTAACTATTATTACTAAAAAATTAATTTTAATAGGAAGTTAAGTCAAGGTGCAGCTTAAATTTTAGCATGAAGTGAATTTCATTTCTTTTAAGAAAGAAGAAATGAAATTCAATTTAGGATTTGAAAGTAAAAATTTAATAAAATGATTTTTTGAATAAAGCTCTGAAATATGTACATATCGCCCGTCGCTCTTTTTTATAAGATAAGTCGTAACAAAGTTAAAATACTGGAAAGTGTTTTAAAAATGAAATCAAGAATGATGTTTCATTTACAATGAAAATTTGTATATTTTACCATTTTTTATAAAAAAGTTAATTTTTTTTTATTAAATTTAAAAATTAAAAAATTACTTTTTTTATTAAAAAATTAAAACTGAAAAGGAAGAGTTTTTTATAAAAAAAGTAATTTTTTGTACCTTTTGTATTAGGGATTGTTTAAATAAATTAAAAATTTAAATTTCTCGAAAAAAAAAGATCTATTATGTTATAGCATAGTAATTTATTTCAAAAAATTATTAAATAATATTATAGAAGTGAAATTCTTATCAAATTTTTTGATATCTAGTTGGTATTTGAAAAATTTAACATTTTTCTATTTTACAAAAATTTTCATAATTAAATAGAATAATTTTTTTGGGATAAGCTAAAAAAAAATTTAAGAAGAAAAAATTGATTAATTAAAAAGGAATAATATTTCCCTTTAATTTTTATAAATAATTTTATATTATTTTAAAAAAAAAATTTAATTTTTTAAATATAAAAAAAAATAATATTTTTTAATAAAAATGACATTATTAGTAAAATAATATTTTATATAGAATTTATTTAAATCTATTTATTTATTAATAATAAATAAATTTTAAGAACTCGGCAAATAAATTTTATGACTGTTTATTAAAAACATTTCATTTAGAAATTATTAATTAAATGTAAATCCTGCTCAATGAATATTTTAAATTGCTGTAGTATTTTGACTATACAAAGGTATTGAAATAAGACTTTAATTGAGTGCTAAGAGAATGGAATTTCATAAAATTTCTTTTTTAATTTTAAAAATTGAAATTAATTTTATATGTGAAGAAACAATAATAAAAATTAAGGACAAGAAGACCCTAAGAATTTTAAAAATTTCAATAAAATACAGTATTTTATTGAAATTTTTTAATTGGGGCGATTATTAAATATTAAAAACTTTAATTTTTTTAAAAAAGAACCAATAATATTGGTTATTTGAAAAAATACTCTAGGGATAACAGCGTAATAATTTTTGATAGTTCTTATAGACAAAATAGTTTGCGACCTCGATGTTGGATTAGGATTCTTTTTTAATGAAGAAGTTAAAAAAAGAAGTTTGTTCAACTTTTAAAATCCTACATGATCTGAGTTTAGACCGATGAGAATCAGGTTGGTTTCTATCTTAATTAATAATTAACTTTTTAAGTTAGTACGAAAGGAATTCTTAAATAAAATTATTTTTTAAGATATGACAGTTTTTGCATCAATTTTTGGAATTAATTAAAGTGGCAGAAATTATGCTAGGAATTTAAGCTTCCTAAATGAATTATTTTCCTTTAATAATTTTAAATTTTATATTATTTTTTATTTTAATTTTAATAGCATTAATAAGAATTGCTTTTTTTACATTACTTGAACGAAAAATTATAGGTTATTGTCAAATTCGAAAAGGTCCTAATAAATCAGGATATTTAGGTATTCTTCAGCCTTTTAGTGATGCATTAAAATTATTTAGAAAAGAAATAAATTTAATATTTTATTTAAATTTATTTTTGTATGTAATTTCACCAATTATAAGAATTGTATTAATAATAATTATGTGATTAATTTTTTATTTTAAAAGAAGAAATATAATACTAAATTTAACTTTAGTTTTTTTTCTTTGTGTTTCAAGATTAAGAAGATATACAATTCTTTTTAGTGGGTGGGCATCTAATTCTAAATATTCTCTTATTGGCTCTTACCGAGGTTTCGCTCAAATTATCTCTTATGAAGTAAGAATAGCTATATTATTAATTAGATTGAGATTAATTTTTGAAAGATTTTCAATTAAAAATTATATTATTCAGCAAGAATATTTTATGAATTTTTATTGTTTTTTTTTAATTTTTATTATTTGAATAATTATTTTATTAGCAGAAACTAATCGGACACCTTTTGATTTATCTGAAGGGGAATCTGAATTAGTTTCTGGTTTTAATATTGAGTACGGATCATGATTGTTCGCCATAATTTTTATGTCTGAATATGGAATAATTATTCTTATAAGAATAATTACGAATTATTTATTTTTAGGATTTTCAAAATTCAATGGAATGATAACACTATTTTTAATAATTTTATTTATTATAATTCGAAGAACTTTTGTTCGATTTCGTTATGACAAATTAATAATAATAGCTTGAAAGAATATTCTCCCTGTAGTAATTTTATTTTTTTTTTTAGCATACACATATTTTTTGTGTATTCTTATAGTTTTTGCATCAATTTTTGGAAATATAAATTTAAATCCTTAGGAATTTTAACAATGAAAATGTTAAGTGTTAATTATACACTATTTAAATAAAAGATTAAAATGGTTTTCCATTATAGTTAGGTTAGAAGCCTAATTTAAATTTAATCTTAATAGGGATAAAACCAATTTTTTCATTAACAATGAATAGCCTCTTTTTTGGCTTCTATTAAAAATAGAATATAATTCTAAATTCAGGTCGAAACTGAATGCAAATAATCGCTTTATTTAAAACAGAAAAGGAAAGATCAATTTCTAATTGCAAATTAGATTTTATAAAATTTTAAATACTTTTCTAAAAAAATTTATTTTATTCAATCAATTATTCCTAATTTTCACTCAAATAATAATCCTAAAAGAATAATTATATTAATAATTAAAAATGAAAAAATTAAAAATAGATTTTTATTTATTAGTATAATAGGATAAGGTAAAATTACAATAATTTCGACATCAAAAATTAAGAAAACAATTCCAATAAAAAAAAATTTTAAAGAAAATGGAAGACGAGATATTGAAAATGGGTCAAATCCACATTCAAAAGGAGATAATTTTTCTTTTGAATTAATATTTTTAAAATTTAAAAGGAAAAAAAAAAAAATAAAAGCAACAATTAGAGGGATAATTAATATAAATTTGTATAAAATTGTTTAATTTAAATAAACTTTTTAATTGGAAATTAAATGTACTTTTTATACTAATTAAACAAAAGATTCATCAATATATAAATGTAAATAAAAATAATCAGACTACATCGACAAAATGTCAGTATCAAGCTGAAGCTTCAAATCCAAAAAAATGACTTTTTGATATTAAACAATTTTTAATACGTAAAAAAGAAATAATTAAAAAAATTGTTCCAATAATAACATGAATTCCGTGAAAACCTGTTGTTAAAAAAAATGTAGATCCAAAAATTCTATCAGTGATAGAAAATTGGGCCTCGTAATATTCAAACATTTGGAAAATTGTAAATAAAATTCCTAAAAAAATGGTTATTTTTAATGACAATAAAGAAGACTTTAGTTTTCCATTTATAATAGCATGATGTGCTCACGTTACAGAAATTCCTGAGGAAATTAAAATGGTTGAATTTAATAAAGGAATTTCATAAGGATTAAAGGGAAAAATATTTTTGGGGGGTCAATTTCTACCTAATTCAATATTGGGAGATAGACTTCTATGGAAAAAAGCTCAAAAAAAAGAAATAAAGAAAAAAATTTCAGATAAAATAAAAAGTATTATTCCAAATTTTAAACCTTGCAAAACAAATTTTGTGTGAAAACCTTGCAATGATGCTTCTCGAGAAATATCACGTCATCATTGAAAAGAAGATAAAATTAATAAAAATAATGCAATAAAAATTAATTCTCTTTCTTTATAATTAAAATAATTTACAAAACCTAATGTCAATGAAAAAGCTGAAATTGATCTCGTTAAAGGTCAAGGTCTTTTTTCAACTAAATGAAAAGGATGAAATATCATAAGTTAAAAAAAAATTAAATTTCATTAATATAAAGAGAAATTAAAGTAATAAACACAAAACTTTGAATAATAGCAACAGCAGTTTCTAAAATTAATAATATTATTATAATTAACAATATTAAAAAATAATAAGGTAATTTTATTATAATTGATGAAAGTAAGTGAATTAATAAATGACCTCTAATTATATTGGCAGTTAATCGAATTGATAAAGTAATTGGACGAATAATATTTCTAATTGTTTCAATTAAAACTATAAAAAATCTTAACAAAATAGGAGAACCTATTGGAACTAAATGACATATAATTATGTTAAATTTATTAACAATGCCAAAAATAATTAATGAAATTCAAAAGGGAAAAGAAAATAATATTGAGAATACTAAATGTCTTGAAGGGGTAAAAACAAAAGGTAATAAACCACCAACATTTCTAAAAAAAATAATCAAAAAAATTGAAATTATAAATAATATATTTTTATATTTTAAGTATCTTATGTTATTTATAATTTCCTGAAAAATTTTTTTAATTAGAATTTTTCAGGAAATTATAAATAAAGATGATGAAATTCAAAAAGGTAAAGGAGTAATAAAAATTCATAAACTTAAAGTTATTCAATTAAATCTAAAATATAATGATGTTGAAGGGTCAAAAATTGAAAATAAATTATTTATCATTTAAATTCATTTAATTTTAAATTAAAAAAATTTCTTTTTATAGAAATTTTATAGGTTTTTAAAAAAAAAAGGTTAGTAATTAGTAAAGAGAATATTAAAAATAAAATAAATGAAAGGAATAGTCAATTTATTGGAAAAAGTTGTGGAATAGGAAAACACTAAAAGTAATTAAAGAATGACATTCTTTTGTTATAAATTTAACTAGATTTCCCATTGAAAGTGTATCACTATAATTAGGTTTAAGAGACCAATGCTTAAAACTTCAGCCATTCAATGAATTTTTAATAAATTTAATAAAATTGTCCATTTTAGTAATTTCTATAGAAATTGGTATAAAACTGTGATTTGCTCCGCAAATTTCAGAACATTGACCAAAAAATATTCCAGGCCGTTTTGCAAAAGTAAATGTTTGATTAAGACGTCCTGGAACTGCATCTATTTTTATTCCTAAAGATGGAATTGTTCAAGAATGAATTACATCGCCTGATGTAATTAAAAATTTAATTATTGTATTAAAAGGAATCAAAAGATTATTATCTGTTTCTAATAATCGAAATGAATTTTTTTTTATATCTTGCTCTGAAATAAGAAAAGAATCAAATTCTTTGTTAAAATCTGAATATTCATAAGATCAATATCATTGATGACCAATAACTTTAACTGAAGTTTGAGCATTAAAAATTTCATCTGTTAAGTAAAGAAGATGTAAAGATGGAATAGCAATAAAAATTAGAGTGATTGTTGGAATAATTGTTCAAATAATTTCAATTTCTTGTCCTTCTATTATTGATCGTCTAGAGAATGAATTTCTAATAATATTAAAAATTATATATATTGTAATAATTGTAATTGAAATAATAATTATTATTGAGTGATCATGAAAAAATGCTATTTGTTCTATAACTGGAGAGTTTATATCTGGAAATGACATTTGAGATCAAGTTATCATTAGTATTTTAGATTGTTATTTAATAATAATGTTATTTTGTCTGAAAGTGTGCTCAGAAGGGGGAAAATTTATTATTCATTCAATTGAAGCAGAAGAAGAGAAAGATGAAAAAACAATTTTCTTGTTAGTTAATGAAATTCAAATAATAATAATTAGAAAGACAATCCCAATTAATGAAATAATTGACCCAATTGATGAAAATAAATTTCATTTTGAGAAAAAATCTGGGTAATCAGAATATCGACGTGGTATTCCACTTAAGCCTAAAAAATGTTGAGGGAAAAATGTTATGTTAACTCCAATAAAAGTAATTATAAATTGTCTTTTGGTTAAAATAGAATTGAAATTTACTCTGAATATTATAGGAAATCAATGAATAATAGCCCCCATAATTGCAAAAACTGCCCCTATTGAAAGAACATAATGAAAATGAGCAACTACATAATAAGTGTCATGTAGAATGATATCAATAGAAGAATTAGCTAATATAATTCCAGTTAATCCACCAATTGTAAATAAAAAAATAAATCCTAATCTTCATAAAATTGGTGTATTAAATTTAATGTTAGTACCGTGAAGTGTTGCTAGCCAACTAAAAATTTTAATTCCTGTTGGAACAGCAATAATTATAGTAGCTGATGTAAAGTAAGCTCGTGTATCTACATCTATACCAACAGTAAATATGTGATGAGCTCATACAATAAATCCTAATAATCCAATTGCTAATATAGCATAAATTATCCCTAAATTTCCAAAAGGCTCTTTTTTCCCTGTATGAAAGCAAATAATGTGGGAAATTATTCCAAATCCGGGTAAAATTAAAATATAAACTTCGGGATGTCCAAAGAATCAAAATAAATGTTGATATAAAATTGGATCACCACCACCTGATGGGTCAAAAAAAGAAGTGTTAAAATTTCGGTCAGTTAATAATATTGTAATAGCACCTGCTAAAACAGGTAATGATAAAAGAAGAAGAATTGTTGTAATAAATACTGATCAAACAAATAAAGGAATTCGCTCTATTGTTATCCCTAAAGAACGTATGTTAATAATGGTTGTAATGAAGTTAATAGAACCTAAAATTGATGATGCCCCAGCTAAATGAAGTGAAAAAATAGCTATATCAACAGAAGGGCCATAATGAGATAAGTTTGAAGAAAGGGGAGGGTAAACTGTTCATCCTGTTCCAGCACCAGCTTCTACTAATGAAGATCTAATTAAAAGTGATAGAGAAGGTGGAAGAAGTCAAAAACTTATGTTATTTATTCGAGGAAATGCTATGTCCGGAGCTCCTAATATTATGGGAACTAGCCAGTTTCCAAATCCTCCAATTATAATAGGTATTACTATAAAAAAAATTATAATAAATGCATGGGCTGTAACAATTACATTATAAATTTGGTCATTTCCAATTAATGTTCCTGGTTGGCCTAATTCTATTCGAATTAAAATTCTTATTGATAATCCAATTATACCTGCTCATGCACCAAAAATTAAATATATTGTCCCAATGTCTTTATGATTGGTAGAATAAAATCATCGCGGTAAAATGGCTGACTTTAGGCGGTAAATTGTAAATTTACTTATGGAATTTTCCTTTTACTAAGATTTATTAAAAAATATTTTTTACTTTGAAGGTAAATAGTTTGTTTAACTTAAAATCTTTAAAAAGTTATTGAATTTATAATTAAAATTAAAATTATTAAGTTAATGTTTAATAAAATATTTTTAAAATTAAATTTATTAATTAAAAAATTTTTAAAAGAAAAATAGTTTAAAAAAAATGTAGGGCTTGCTAATTGAATATAAAAATAGATGTTAATTATTGAAGATACAATTAATAATATTAAAATAAAATTACAATTTTTAATCAAAATTAAAATTGAAATTAATTTAATTAAAAATCCTATAAATGGGGGTATTCCCCCAAGGGAAAATATTATTATTATAATTGACAATTTAGTATGAAAATTTTTATTTTGATTTAAAAACTTTGAAATAGTATTCACGTTTCAGTATTCTAGAATTGAAGTAATTTTAAAAATAATTAGTGAGTAAACTAATATATAAATAATTCAAAAATTTCTTTTTGCAATTATTAACGTTATAATTCAACTTTGATGAGAAATTGAAGAAAAAATAAGAATTTTCTTAATTGTTTTTGAATTAATTGCAAAAATTGAAGAAAAAATTGCTGAAAAAATAATAAATATAATGATAAAATTTATTTGAATATTAAATAAAATTAATAAAGGAATTATTTTTTGTAATGTTAAGATAATACAAAGAGAAGAAAATTCAATTAATTCTCTTAAAGAAGTAAGTCAAAAATGAAATGGAATTACCGCTAATTTTATTAATATAGCAATAATTATAATAATTTGAAATCTAATTTGGTTATATATATATATATATAAAGCTCTTATAATAAATAGAGATGATGAGAAAGATTGAATAATGAAATAAGAAATTATAGAATTAGAACTATTTTTTTTTTTATTTCTTATTAAAGGCATAAATATTAAAAGATTTAATTCTATTATTAATCAAAAAATAAACCAGGAGTTTGATGAAAATGAAATAATAATTGTAATTAAAATTAGCCATTTTATTAAATTTTTAAAAAAAATTAATAAAGGAATTATTCATTTTTGGGGTATGAACCCACTAGCTTTAAATTTAGCTTACTTTAT